ATGTGCATTATTGCAATAATGTAATATCACACTTTTGGAAAAAAAACAAAAATTACTACCAGGGGTTTTCCTGTTTCCGGGGGGGTTTTCAGGAATAATAAGATCTCAGGAGTAAAGGGGGGTAGGGGGGATTTTACGCACAAAAAAGGGGGGAATAAGGAGTTATTTGTAATAATTATACTAAGTTTATGCTCATGATATCACTTATGCTACTCTTCTTTCACTATCCTATTAAACGCAGCTATATTACTCAGTCAAGGAAAATGTTCAACCTTATTAACCATTACCGTGTGCACTCTGAAATGTCAATTGAAAGGAAACCAAAAAAAGGAACCAAATGCACATTAGAGAGAACGCCCGGCATGGTGGGTAACGAGGAGTATGTATTGACACCATTAACTTATGCAAGCGTCAGGAATTTAATAGGGGAGTATATAGACGTGTGTTCCTGAAATAGGAGCCAAATGCCAGGAATAGTTCACTAGGTGAAACCCCCACAATTTCTGTCCCTGACCATCAATAACCGTTGGCATTAAGAGATCAACTGATGGTCGGTTCTTACTGCGCGTTAATTTTCGGGTGGTTAGTTTGTTGGTACTTGGTATATCATTTGAGTACGATTAAATAGCTAATAAATAAAATACCTGGTCCTGGAATTATCATTGTGTACGATTGTTCTCTCGATGCTTTTTGTTTACCTTCGTGCTTTTCATTGTTTAAGTGTTGTATATATATTATTTGTCTTCTTAATTATATGTCCCCATATAACCCTGTTAATGGTTAAATTAATTAATGGTGATAATACATATATGTACAAACATATTACATTAGGGCCGAGTCCGGCAAAGAATAGTTTAAACTAGAATCCTGGCTTTGGGAGTCAGGGGCGGGGGTTAGAATCCCCCTTCTTTGACAGCAGTAGGAAGGATTTTAACCTTCGGCGTCCGACTTACAAGGCCGGTGCTCTGTAGTCTGAGCTACTAATGCATCGTCATTCAAGCATTTTGTTCTCCACTAGGGCTGCTGCAGGGGTTAGCACTAGAAATAGAAAGAAGTAAAGGAAGGAAGCTACTTGGCCAATAATAATGAATGGATGTTCTACAGGCATCCCCCCGATTCAGGTGAGGATTAGTACGTCTGCAATCAGAACCCAAAATAGGAACTGGGTGATTGGGCGAAAGGTGAGGCTGCGTTGTTTAGAGGTGTGGAGGATGGGAACAAGTATCAAGACAAGGATGGAGAATAAAAGAGCTAGAACTCCTCCCAGTTTATTTGGAATAGATCGGAGGATGGCATAGGCAAACAAGAAGTACCATTCTGGCTTAATATGGGCAGGGGTAACTAAGGGGTTTGCTGGGGTGAAGTTATCAGGGTCGCCAAGTAGATTAGGGGAAAAGAGGGCGAGGGATACGAGGGCAATAAGAAGGGCTGCAAAACCTAGGAGGTCTTTATAGGAGAAGTAGGGGTGGAAAGAAATTTTATCGGCGTCTGAGTTAAGACCTGTTGGATTGTTTGAGCCTGTTTCGTGGAGAAAAATAAGGTGAACTACTGTAACAGCGGCAATAACAAACGGAAATAGGAAGTGGAATGCGAAGAATCGGGTGAGGGTTGCATTGTCAATGGAGAAGCCACCTCAGATCCATTGGACAAGAGTATTACCAATATATGGGAAGGCCGATAGGAGGTTGGTAATTACGGTTGCTCCTCAGAACGACATTTGTCCCCAGGGGAGGACGTAGCCAACAAATGCTGTTATTATCACAAGGAGAAGGAGAATAACTCCGATGTTTCAGGTTTCTTTGTATAAATACGAGCCATAATACAGGCCTCGACCAATATGCATATAAATACAGATGAAGAAGAATGAAGCTCCATTTGCATGTATATTTCGGATTAATCAGCCGTAGTTTACATCTCGGCAAATATGGGCGACTGAAGAGAATGCTGTGGAGATATCGGATGTGTAGTGTATGGCAAGGAAGAGGCCGGTGAGTAATTGGGCAATTAGGCATAACCCCAGGAGGGAACCAAAATTTCATCAGACTGAAATATTAGCGGGGGCTGGGAGATCTACAACTGCGTCATTGGCGATTTTCAGTAAGGGGTGAGATTTACGTAGGCTGGCCATTAAAAAATAGGTTTCTGTAGTTGAATACAACGGTGGTTTTTCAAGTCATAGGTCTCGGTTAAAATCCGAGCAGAAATTATGTCTTATTTAATATTATTATTTTTGTTTGGGTTAGTTTTGGGACTTTCCGCGGTAGCTTCAAACCCCTCGCCGTTTTTTGCGGCTCTTGGGCTTGTTGTAGTAGCGGGGATGGGGTGCGGTGTGTTGTTGGGTTGAGGAGGAAGTTTCCTGCCTTTGGTCCTGTTTCTGATCTACTTAGGGGGAATATTAGTTGTTTTTGCATATTCTGCAGCTTTGGCAGCGGAGCCGTATCCTGAAACATGAATGAGTTGACCAGTGTTTTTGGCCATGGTTTGTTATTTAGGGGTAGCTGGGGCTGGTGCTGCATTATTTGTGGAGGACTTGGGAGGGGGGCTTTGGGGGCTTTGCGCGGGGGAAATAGAAATAAACATACTTCGTGGAGATATTGGGGGGGTAGCAGTAATGTATTCGTTGGGGGGCGGAATATTGATTGGGGGTGCTTGGGTTCTTCTGCTTACATTGTTTGTAGTGCTTGAGCTAACACGGGGACTGAGTCGGGGGGCATTGCGGCCTGTTTAAGAGATAAGTATGAGTATTGAGAGTGCTAATGTTAGGAAAAATAAGGTGAGGTAGGTCTTAATTAAACCTCGTTGGACGTTGCTTGTTGATGAAATTATTGGTATATTAAGATACTTGATTGCCTTTGGACCGATTTTTTCTATTCAGGTTTGGTCAACTATCTGAGTGGCAATAAATTGCCCTAAGATGAGGGAGGTCTTGGGGACTAAACGGTGTGTAATAGTGGGAAAATAACCTAACATGTTTGAAAAGTGGTGGGGGTACAGTTTAGGGGTGGGGTGAAATTGTTTGTTGGTGAGGGAGGCAAGTTCAAGGGCTGTGAGGAGGCCTAGAATAGTCACGAGGAGGGCCGCTATTTTAAGTGTTATAGGTATAGATATGACTGGGGTCTTCAGTGGAAGGAGGTTAAGTGTAATAACGAATCCGGCCAGAATGCTCCCTCATGCGAGTCGTTTGATAGGGTTTAGGGCTGATGGGCTGTTTTCATTGATTGGAGAGAAAGAATTAAATCGGGGGTTGCCTATACATACAAAAAATACCACTCGAAGACTATATACGGCTGTGAAGGAAGTTGCCAGTAGAGTTAGAACTAGGGCTCAGGCGTTTAAGTGGGATGTGTTTAGGGCTTCAATAATTGCGTCTTTGGAGAAGAAGCCGGCTAAGAAAGGAGTTCCTGTCAGGGCGAGGCTGCCAATGGTTAGGGCAGAGGCTGTTGAGGGAACTAGGTTATTTATGCCCCCTATTTTTCGGATATCTTGCTCGTCGTTTAGGCAGTGAATAATTGATCCGGAGCATAAAAACAACATAGCTTTAAAGAAAGCGTGGGTGCAGATGTGTAGAAATGCGAGTTGAGGCTGGTTTAGTCCAATAGTTACTATTATAAGGCCTAATTGGCTGGAGGTGGAGAAGGCGACGATCTTTTTGATGTCGTTTTGTGTTAGGGCACAAGTTGCGGTAAATAGCGTGGTGAGGGCACCAAGACATAGACAGGTGGTCTGGGCTAAGGCATTAGTTTCTATAAGTGGGCTTATTCGGATGAGTAGAAAGATTCCTGCGACAACCATAGTGCTGGAGTGGAGTAGGGCTGAGACTGGGGTTGGGCCCTCCATTGCGGAGGGTAGTCAAGGGTGGAGGCCAAATTGGGCTGATTTTCCTGTGGCGGCTAAGATTAGGCCCAGAAGTGGAAGAGTAAGGTTCATGTCCTTGGAAGCAGAGAAGATTTGTTGGAACTCTCATGAATTAAGGTGGGTACCAAATCATGCTATGGCAAGGATGAGACCAATATCGCCCACACGGTTATATAAAACAGCCTGGAGGGCTGCGGTGTTTGCATCAGCTCGTCCATATCATCAGCCAATCAGTAGGAAGGATATAATACCCACGCCTTCTCAGCCAATAAATAGTTGGAACATGTTGTTGGCGGTTACTAGAATTAGTATTGCAATAAGGAAAATCAGAAGATATTTAAAAAAACGGGAAATGTGGGGGTCCGAGTGTATGTACCATGATGCAAATTCTAGGATAGATCAAGTGACGTAGAGTGCGACTGGTAAAAACACTGTGGAATAAAGGTCGAAGGTGAAACTTAAGGAAATGTTAAACGCTTGTAGGGTGATTCAGGATCAGTTAGTAATTACCGCTTGGGCCCCCTCATTGAGAAAGAGGGCTAGGGGGAGTAAACTAATAAAAAAAGAGATTTTTACGGATGTTTTGACTTTATTAAGGGGTCATTGCTTGTCTTTGGGTTCTGGGGATAGTGTGGTCAGAAGAGGATAGAGGAGGGCTACGAAAATTAGTAGTATACTTGTGGCTATTATTAAAGGGGTGGTGTACATAGTTTCTGCTTGGAGTTGCACCAAGAGTTTCTGGTTCCTAAGACCAGCGGATAGCTATTATCCTTCAGAAGCTTCAAGTGAGCCCCAGGGTTCAACTGAGGGGGGCGGAAATTAGCAGTTTCCGTTGCTGGCGAGCCTCTCTTGGTAAACAAGGGGATTTTAACCCCTATCCTTGGAATCACAATCCAGTATTTTTGGTTAAACTATATTTACATGTAGGTCAGCCTATGATTGTTTCGGGTTTAAGAATCACTAGTAGTAGAGGGAGTAGGTGTAGAACGATAAGAAGGTGCTCTCGGGAATGTGTTGGTTGAATTGCGATTATGTGATTGGGGGTTGATCCCCGTTGGGTTATTAAGAATATATAAAGTGAATAGGTTGCTGTAATTAGGGTGGCCGACCCTGTCAGGAGCAGAGTTCATGGTGATCAGTTAAATAAGGAAACAATGATCATTAGTTCCCCTATTAAATTTGGTGAGGGGGGAAGTGCCAGGTTAGCCAGGGTCATAAGAAGCCATCATGATGTTATTAAGGGGAGGAGTATTTGTAAACCTCGAGCTAGAAGCATTGTACGGCTGTGAGTTCGTTCGTAGTTTGTATTTGCTAGGCAGAAAAGTGCTGATGAGGTAAGGCCGTGGGCAATTATTAGGGTCAAGGCCCCAGACAACCCTCAGGGGGTTTGAATAAGGATGCCTGCGGCGACAAGGCCTATATGGCTAACAGAAGAATAGGCGATGAGGGACTTAAGGTCTGTTTGCCGTATGCAGACAGACCCTGCTATAATAAGACCTCATATGGCGAGAAGTAAAAAGGGATAGCTTATTTCTTTTGTTATTGGTTCCAAGGTCATAATGATTCGGGCTATTCCGTAGCCACCAAGCTTTAAGAGTACTGCGGCTAGAACTATTGAGCCGGCAACTGGGGCTTCTACGTGGGCCTTGGGCAGCCAAAGGTGAACTCCATATAAAGGTATCTTTACTATGAAGGCCATAAGGCAGCCCAATCATATGAATTTATCCCCGCAGGTAATTATATTTATTGGGTGAGTGAATGGGATGAGGAGTGTGGAGAGGGTGCCAGTACTTTTGTGAAGGTAAAGCAATGCTACTAGAAGTGGTAAGGAGCCTGCCAAAGTATAAAATAAAAAGTAAGTGCCGGCGTTCAGGCGTTCGGCCTGATTACCTCAACGGGTAATAATAATTAATGTTGGAATAAGAGTGGACTCAAATATAACGTAAAACATGATTAGTTCGGTTGCGCTAAATGCCAGAATCAAGAAGACCTGTAATGAGACGAGAAGCGTAATATAGGTGCGTTGTCGTGACAATGGGTCCGAGGAGGTATGGGCTTGGCTTGCAAGGATTATTAAGGGAAGAAGCCAACAGGTGAGAACGAGAAGGGGGGTGGAAAGGGGGTCAGTGGCTATATACAAATTTAAAGTGGTTCAGCCGGTTTCTTGGGGGTTATTAAGAAGGTGAAGACTAACTAAGGCAATAAGAAGGGCAAGGGCCAGGGAGGAGGTTCAAAGCTTCTTCTGGGGGGAAAGCCAAATCGTTGGAATTATTATAAGGGTTGGGAGGAGGATTTTTAACATTGGAGCAGGTTGAGGGCATTTAAGCGGTCTGAGCCGTGAGTTCGTGTGGTAGCAACCAGAAGGGCCAGGCCTGTGCTGGCTTCGCATGCTGAGAAGGCAAGTAGAAGGATTGGGCAAGAGGAAAAAGCAGTGGTGTCGAGGTTGAGTATCCATAGGGAGAGAGCAACAAAAAGGGATAGTATTATCCCTTCTAGACATAAAAGGGCGGATAAAAGATGGGTGCGGTGAAATGCGAGTCCTGCGAGACCAATGATGAAAGCTGAGGAGAAAGCGAACTGAGTGGACGTCATTAGGTTACTACAGATTTTAACTGCAAATTTTTGAGCCGAAATCAAATGTTTTTTTAAACTAATTACCTATTCGGCCCACTCTAAGCCTCCTTGAAGCCATTCGTATACAAGGCCTAGAGTTAAGAGTAGGAGAACTGCGGCGGCTCAGGAGAAGGTGGTTAAAGGCGATGAAAGCTGGTCTCCTCATGGTAGAGGGAGCAGGAGAGCAATTTCTAGGTCAAAAAGAATAAATAAAATAGCCACTAAAAAGAATCGTATTGAAAAGGGGAGTCGGGCGGACCCTAACGGGTCAAAACCACATTCGTAAGGGGACAGTTTTTCTTGGTCAGGGTTCATTTGGGGGAGTCAGAAGGACACTAGGGCAAGAACGGTTGAAAGGGTGATGGAAATAACGATTATTGCTGTTACTAAATTCATTATTTTCCCTTGGAGTTTAGCCAAGACCGGGTGATTGGAAGTCACTTATACTGTATGTTGTACTAGGAAAATATGAGCCTCATCAGTAGATTGAAATGTAGAGGAATAGTCAAACGACATCTACGAAGTGTCAGTACCAAGCGGCTGCCTCAAATCCGAAGTGGTGGTCTGATGTAAAATGGTATTGGATCTGGCGAGCAAGACAGACGGCAAGGAAGGTTGAGCCAATAATGACATGAAGACCGTGGAATCCTGTTGCCACAAAGAAAGTTGATCCATACACGCCATCAGCAATGGTGAAAGGGGCTTCATAATATTCTAGTGCTTGGAGGGCAGTAAAATAAAAGCCTAGAAGGATTGTAAGTAGGAGTGATTGAATGGCCTGTTTTCGATGGCCTTCCATAATACTATGGTGGGCTCAGGTAACTGTTACACCGGATGCTAGGAGTACAGCTGTATTTAATAGAGGAACTTCGAATGGGTCTAGGGCTGTAATTCCTGTTGGGGGTCAGCAGCCGCCTAATTCTGGGGTTGGGGCTAGGCTGGAGTGGTAGAAAGCTCAGAAGAAGCCGATGAAGAAAAATACTTCCGAGGTAATAAAAAGAATTATACCATATCGGAGCCCCTTTTGTACTGGGGGGGTGTGGTGTCCTTGAAAGGTTCCTTCCCGAACAATATCGCGTCATCATTGATATATAGTAAGTAGGAGTAGGGCTAAGCCAAGTGTTATTAGGGTTGTTGAGTGGAAATGTATTCAGATGGCTGTCCCTGAGGTTAGTAATAGTGCTGCAACGGCGCCTGTAAGAGGCCATGGGCTGGGGTCTACTATATGGTATGCGTGTGCTTGGTGGGCCATTATACGTTTTCTTGTAGGTATAGGCTTAAGAGGAGAACAAATACATAGGCTTGAATTATTGCTACTGCTACTTCGAGAAGAGTTAGTAGGATCAGGAGGGTGGCTGTTAGAATTGCAACGGCAGGCATGAGGGGGAGTAGGACGAAGGCTGCTGTGGCAATTAGTTGAATAAGTAGGTGACCGGCTGTTAGGTTTGCGGTGAGTCGCACCCCAAGGGCAAGGGGGCGGATAAAAAGGCTAATTGTTTCAATAATGATGAGGATTGGGATTAAAGGAGTTGGGGTCCCTTCTGGGAGGAGGTGTCCTAATGCATGGGTCGGTTGATTTCGTATACCAATAATAATAGTGGCAAGCCATAAAGGTACAGCGAGTGCTATATTTAATGATAGTTGGGTGGTTGGTGTGAAGGTGTACGGGAGCAGGCCTAGTATATTTAGAGTAATAAGGAAAACTATCAGAGAAGTAAGTATTAAGGCTCATTTATGCCCGGATGGGCTGAGGGGCAGAAAGATTTGTTGAGAAAATCGGTTTATGAATCAGCTTTGAAGGGTTAAGAGGCGATTGTTTAACCATCGAGTAGTGGGTTGTGGATAGAGGGCCCATGGTAGAGTTAAAGAAAGTACGATTAATGGTATTCCTAGAAGTGACGGGCTTATAAATTGGTCAAAAAAATTTAATATCATGGTCAGGTTCAGGACTTTGTTTTTGGTTTTTCGGCTGCGGATGGAGAGGGGCTATTGGGAAAATTGTGGGCTAGGATTTTGGGTGGAAGGATAATGAGGAATACGAGTCATGAAATTATAAGGATTATAAATCAGGGTGCGGGGTTTAGCTGGGGCATAATCACTAAGGGTGTTTGGGAGACACCAATTTTTAGCTTAAAAGGCTAACGCTTTACCCTGTTTAGCTTCTTAGTGAGGCGTCTTGAAGTATCAGGGATGATCAGTTTTCGAAATGTTGTAATGGAACAGCTTCAACTACAATGGGTATAAAGCTGTGATTTGCTCCGCAGATTTCTGAGCATTGTCCGTAGTACACTCCGGGTCGTGAGGCAATAAATGCAACCTGGTTTAGGCGTCCTGGTACAGCGTCTATTTTCACGCCAAGTGATGGGACGGCCCATGAGTGTAACACGTCTTCAGCCGTAACTAGAACACGAATAGGGGATTCCACTGGAATTACTATTCGGTGATCTGTCTCCAGGAGCCGAAATTGACCGGGGGTTAAATCTTGAGTCGGAATTATGTATGAATCAAACCCAAGCTCTTCATAATCTGTATATTCATAGCTTCAATATCATTGATGGCCCACGGCTTTAATGGTGAGGTGGGGATCATTAATTTCATCTATGAGGTAAAGAATTCGCAGGGATGGTAGGGCAATAAGAATAAGGATAAGGGCTGGGAGAAGGGTTCAGATAATCTCAATCTCTTGGGAGTCGAGGATATATTTGTTAGTTAGTTTTGTTGATACTATAGCAACAATAATGTATAATACTAAGGTGCTAATTAAGAAGACAATTATTAAAGCATGGTCATGGAAGTGGAGGAGTTCTTCTATTACGGGTGAGGCGGCGTCTTGTAAACCTAATTGTGAGGGGTGGGCCATTTTTTAAGATACGTGGGGGTTTAACCCACGATTATGCCTTGACAAAGCATTATTATGTTTTTTAATTAGTATCTTATATAAGAAAGTGACAGAGTGGTTATGTGGTTGGCTTGAAACCATCACACGGGGGTTCAATTCCCTCCTTTCTCGAGTACAGTTTAGTGATTTGTGAGTGTAGAATTAGACCGTTGAATTTGAACAAATGCTGGTTCTTCAAAGGTGTGATATGGGGGAGGGCATCCGTGTAGTCATTCAACATTTGTTAGTGTTAATTCAACTGCTGACACTTCTCGTTTTGCGGCGAAAGCTTCTCAAATAATGAACAAGAATATAATTACCGCTACAAGGGATACTAGTGAGCCAATAGATGAAATTGTGTTTCAGAGTGTGTACGCGTCGGGGTAGTCTGAGTATCGTCGAGGCATTCCGGCCAGACCTAGGAAGTGTTGTGGGAAGAAAGTTAAGTTAACCCCTACAAACATTACTCCAAAGTGGATTTTAGTCCACGTGCTGTGTAATGTGTATCCAGAAAATAACGGAAATCAGTGGACGAAAGCAGCAACGATTGCGAATACAGCTCCTATCGAGAGAACGTAGTGGAAATGAGCTACAACATAGTATGTATCATGAAGGACAATGTCTAAAGAGGAGTTGGCTAGAACAATACCTGTTAGACCTCCTACTGTAAATAGGAAGATAAAACCGAGAGCTCATAGAAGGGGGGTTTCTCATTTAATTGCTCCTCCGTGAAGTGTTGCCAGTCAGCTAAACACTTTCACACCAGTGGGGATGGCAATAATTATTGTTGCAGATGTAAAGTAGGCTCGAGTGTCAACGTCTATACCTACAGTAAATATGTGATGGGCTCATACAATAAAACCTAGCAGTCCAATAGCCATTATTGCCCATACTATTCCCATGTAGCCGAAAGGTTCTTTTTTTCCTGAATAATAAGCTACAATATGTGAAATCATACCAAAACCTGGTAGAATGAGGATATAAACTTCGGGATGGCCAAAGAATCAGAATAGATGTTGGTATAAGATAGGGTCTCCCCCTCCTGCAGGGTCAAAAAAGGTTGTGTTTAGATTCCGGTCTGTAAGAAGTATTGTAATACCAGCAGCTAAAACCGGGAGGGACAGAAGAAGAAGAACGGCTGTAATAAGAACTGCCCATACGAATAAAGGTGTTTGGTACTGGGAAATAGCGGGGGGTTTTATATTAATAATTGTGGTAATAAAATTAATAGCCCCTAGGATTGAAGAGACCCCCGCTAAGTGAAGTGAAAAAATAGTTAGGTCTACAGAAGCTCCTGCATGGGCCAAGTTTCCGGACAGGGGGGGATATACAGTTCATCCTGTACCAGCCCCCGCCTCCACACCTGAAGAAGCTAAAAGAAGAAGAAAAGAAGGAGGGAGGAGTCAGAAGCTTATGTTGTTTATTCGTGGAAAGGCTATGTCGGGGGCACCGATCATTAGAGGAATGAGTCAATTTCCGAAGCCACCAATTATGATTGGTATTACTATAAAGAAAATTATTACGAAAGCATGGGCCGTAACGATTACATTATAGATTTGGTCATCTCCTAGGAGGGCTCCTGGTTGGCTTAGTTCTGCCCGGATAAGCAGGCTTAAAGCTGTTCCAACCATCCCTGCTCAGGCACCAAACACTAGGTAGAGGGTGCCAATATCTTTGTGATTAGTTGAGAAAAATCAACGTGTGATTGCCACAGGTAGGATGGCTGAAGTAAGCGGTGGTTTGTAGCTCCATAAATGAAGGTTTGAGTCCTTCTCCTGCCAGCCCTGGGGTGTCACATGTAAGATTGCAAATCTTAAGAAGCAGATTAAAGTTCTGCCGGGGCTTTTCCCCGCCTTTTAGGCGGGGCGGGGAAAAGGTAGGCGGATGCTCGCTGGCTTGAGCGCTTAGCTGTTAACTAAGAGTTTGTAGGTTCGAGGCCTGCCTGTCTAGAAAGGCTTTAGCTTAATTAAAGTGTCTGCTTTGCATGCAGAAGATGTGGGGTAGCATCCCGCAAGTCTTAAGTAAGAGATGGGGGGTTTTCACACCCGCTTAGGGCTTTGAAGGCCCTTGGTCTAATGACTAACCTAAACTCTTAGTATAAAAGGGCAAGTATGGTGGGGACTAGGGGAAGAATAGAAATGGTGGAGACCGTGGATAGTGCTAGTACGAGGAAGCTTTTGGGGGGGCTGAGTCGTCAGGGGGCTGCGCTTATAAGGGTGTTGGGAGAAATGGTGAGGGCTATAGCATAGGTTAGTCGTAGGTAAAAGTAAAGGCTAAGGAGAGCTGAGATTGCACTAATGGTGGCGAGAAGGGGAAGCTCCTGCTTAGTCAATTCTTGAAGGATCATTCATTTTGGGGCAAAGCCCGTTAAAGGGGGTAGACCTCCCAAGGAGAGGAGGGTAAGGGGGGCGAGAGCTGTTAGTAAGGGGGCTTTAGCCCAGGAGTTGGCCAAGGTAGTAATGTTGGTAGATTGGAGGTGCTTGAAGATTATGAATGTTGAGAGCGTTATGAGTATATAAACTAGCAGAGTTATAAGTGTCAAAGGGGGGGAGAATTGGATTACGAGAACTATCCATCCAAGGTGGGCGATGGAGGAGTAGGCTATAATTTTACGGAGCTGGGTTTGGTTTAAGCCTCCTCATCCCCCGATGAGGGTAGAAGTTAGTCCGAGGAGGATAAGCAGGGTTGGGTCTTCTAGCTGGATTTGAAGGAAGAGGGCTATGGGTGCAACTTTTTGCCAAGTGGAGAGAGTGAGGGCTATAATTAAATCCAGGCCCTGGATAACGTCGGGTAGTCATGCGTGCAGGGGGGCAAGTCCTACCTTAAGCGCTAGTGCTAAAATAATAATTGTTGTGGGGAATGGATGGGTTATTTGGTTAATGGCCCATTCTCCGCATAACCAGGCATTTGATACGGAGGCAAAAAGTAGAAGGGCAGCTGCAGCTGCCTGAATCAGGAAGTACTTTGTGGTGGCTTCAACTGCCCGGGGGTGGTGGCGTCGTGCTATCAGAGGAATAATGGCAATAGTATTAATTTCTAGACCTATTCAAGCAAGAAGCCAGTGGGAGCTAATAAGTGTGGTTGTGGTTCCGAGAGCCATGCCAAGTAGAAGAATAGGGGTGATAAGGGGACTCATTAGCAAAGGAAGGGGTTTAACCAACATGTTTGGGGTATGGGCCCAAAAGCTTAATTAGCTGACTTTACTAGGAAGTGGTGTAGTGGAAGCACTAAGAGTTTTGATCTCTTCGGGTTGGGTTCGAATCCCATCTTTCTAAGGAGGTGGAGGGGCTTTCACCCTCATGCTTTACTCTATCAAAGTAACCCTTTGTTCAGGCACAGCTCCTTTAGAACTGAGGGGGAAGTCCCACGGCAGCGATCGGAAGAGCGAGGTGTCAAATAACTAAGGCCAGTGTTAAGGGCAGGAAGTTTTTTCAGATGAGATGTATGAGTTGGTCGTATCGAAATCGGGGGTACGATGCTCGGACTCATAAAAATAGGACGGCTAAAAAAGTGGCCTTGATTATTAGGGTTACGGTTGTGATGTGGGGAAATAAGATTAAAAGGGAGGAGCCAAGGAAAAGGGTGGCCGAAAGGGTATTCATGAATAGGATGTTGGCATATTCTGCTAAAAAAAACAGGGCGAATGGTCCACCTGCATACTCTACGTTGAATCCAGAAACGAGTTCCGATTCCCCCTCGGTAAGGTCAAATGGTGCTCGGTTTGTTTCGGCAAGAGTCGAAATAAACCACATGGCTGCTAAAGGTCAGGCTGGAAGAATCAATCATGTGGCCTCTTGCGCTACATTAAAGGTGTGAAGGGTAAAACCGCCGGTGAAAATAATAGCATTTAGTAGGATGAGGCCGAGGCTGACCTCGTATGAAATAGTTTGTGCGACGGCACGCAAAGCTCCAATTAGAGCATACTTAGAGTTTGAGGCCCAGCCCGAGCCTAAGATAGAATAGACGGCTAGGCTAGACACAGCTAGAATAAAAAGCAGTCCCAGGTTTAAGTCAGCTATTGGGAAGGGGAGCGGAATGGGGGCTCATAGGGTAAGCGCTAGGGTTAAAGCTATCATGGGGGCAATAAGAAATAAAATGGGGGAGGAGGTTGATGGCCGAACTGGTTCTTTTATGAACAATTTTAGGCCGTCGGCGATTGGTTGAAGGAGACCAAATGGTCCTACTACGTTAGGGCCCTTTCGTAACTGTATGTAGCCGAGGACTTTGCGTTCTACAAGAGTAAGTAGCGCCACGGCTAGAAGGACAAAGATGATAAGAATAAGGGGGTGAATAATAAAGGTGAGGATTGTGGAGATCATAGTTAAGAAGAGGATTTGAACCTCTGGTGGAAAGGGCTTAGGTCTTTTGCATTGGCCGGGCTCTGCCATCTTAACATGCCATTGTCTGCGGAGGGGTGGGGAAATGTTCCCTTACCTAAATTTAGTTGTTTTCATTAGGTGGTCTTAAGGTGTACTGTTAGCATTGGCCTTACTTTCTCGGTCCTTTCGTACTGGAGGAAGTCATATGCATAGATAGAAACTGACCTGGATTACTCCGGTCTGAACTCAGATCACGTAGGACTTTAATCGTTGAACAAACGAACCCTTAATAGCGGCTACACCATTAGGATGTCCTGATCCAACATCGAGGTCGTAAACCCTCTTGTCGATATGGGCTCTGGGAGAGGATTGCGCTGTTATCCCTGGGGTAACTGGTTCCGTTGATCGGCAGTTTAAGCCGGGTCAAAGAAGATCAGAAATTCTGCTGCTTAGAGGAGATGCTCTAGGTTTAAGTGAAAGTATCTCTATTTCACGCGGGGGTTTCTTGGTTCTCCGCGGCCGCCCCAGCCAAAGACACTTAAATGGAAATACCTTCTGTTTTATGATGGAATATTAGGCCAGATTCTTTACAGGTGCCATTTATTGTCTAAAGCTCCACAGGGTCTTCTCGTCTTATGAGTTTATCCCCGCTTCTGCACGGGGGAATCAATTTCATTGACTGGAGGGGGGAGACAGTCAAGCCCTCGTTATGCCATTCATACAGGTCTTCATTTAAAAGACAAGTGATTGCGCTACCTTTGCACGGTCAAAATACCGCGGCCGTTAAATCATTATCACAGGGCAGGCGGGACCTCCCATGCTCGGTAAGTCCGGGAGGCGATGTTTTTGGTAAACAGGCGAGGCTTGTAATTTTGCCGAGTTCCTTCCCTCTCTTTTAGTCTTTCCTTGGGGGCATTCTTGTGTAAGGTCAACGGTAGGGGGTGAAAGGTTTTCTGGTTCTCTATTTTTAGAACATTTCCCTCTTTTTGGGGCCGTTAATTCTCAGTGGTTGGTCCGTTCTGAGGGACACTTATGCTGGGGAGAGGTCCTTACCTCTTATTACTCATTTTAACATAATCATTTTTATGGGGGCATAAAATGGCCTGATAGTTGTAGGGGATTAAGAATAAATTATCTAAATTATTAGCTGGGGAGGGGTACTTAAGCTTTAACGCTTTTTGTTTAGGTGGCTGCTTTTAAGCCCACTAGTGTGCCGTGCTTTGGGTTAAGCATGATCTTTATCCGTCTTACAAAGTTGTTTCCTTTTTCCAAAGGGCTGTACCCCTTTGGACTAACTCCTTAAGCGATTCTTGTTGTCGAGAGGTCGGGGTTTGATTCAATAACTTTAAGGGCTGAACTTCTGTTCATTTCTCAGGCAACCAGCTATCACCAAGTTCGGTAGGCTTATCACCTCTACTCAAGGCTCTTCCCACAGCTTTTGCCACAGAGACGGGTTTGCCCTATTTAACTAGGCTGTCCTGGAGTAGCTCACTTGGTTTCGGGGTCACGGACTGAGAGGCTTCTTGCCCGGGCAGGACTTGTTAAATCATGATGCAAAAGGTACAAGAATAAATCTTTGCTTTTTAAGGCTTTACTGATTTCTTTCATTTCTCTTTCAACTTTCCCTTGCGGTACTTTTACTGTTGCTTCAAATCTCTTTTTCTATCGCCTATACTTAAGCGGTTAAATGTTTTATTAAGCTTAATTACTTCTTTTTCGGTTATGAAATATTGTTTGGGTAGTCTTAATAGGTGAGCTAGCTGTTAGGCTTCAAGGTACTCCGACTTGCACGGGGGACTTTTCAGTGTAAGGGAAATGCTTTTCTATCTTAGCTACACCTTGGTTTTTCCAAGCACACCTTCCGGTATGCTTACCATGTTACGACTTGCCTCCCCTTTGCTGTATTAGCTTTTTAGGAATAGTTTGTGTTAGCTCGGGGAGAGTGACGGGCGGTGTGTGCGCGCTTAAGGGCCGTTTTCAGGGGGGCACTCTATTCCCCCCTTACTACTAAATCCTCCTTCCAGTATAAGTTTCATTGTACTTTTCGTTTTTCCTGTAGTCAGGAAATGTAGCCCATTTCTTCCCCTTTCATTCGCTACACCTCGACCTGACGTTTTAAGTTTTACTAATTTTGCTTACTGTTAAACCTTCACAGGGTAAGCTGACGACGGCGGTATATAGGCGGAAAAAGCAAGAAAGGGTGAGGTTAAACGAGGGTTATCGGTTCTAGAACAGGCTCCTCTAGGGGGTTATTAAGCACCGCCAAGTCCTTTGGGTTTCAAGCTAGTGCTCGTAGTTCCCAGGCGGATGATCAATGTAAATGCGGCATCTATGTTTAAGGCTGAGCATAGTGGGGTATCTAATCCCAGTTTGTGTCTTAGCTTTCGTGGGTTCAAAAAATAAAGCCACTTTCGTAGAAGGCGTTCCTATTCTCAAGAGCGTATGACAGCTTTGAGATAGTTTGGCTTTAGTTAAGATAAGTTCTAACCACCCTTTACGCCGAGGGTCTGTCATCTTGGGCCCCTCGTATAACCGCGGTGGCTGGCACGAGTTTTACCGGCCCTTAATAAGCCTTAACTAAGTCAAGCTTTCGCTCATGGCTTAATGTTTATCACTGCTGTAATCCCTTAGGGGTGTGGCTAAGCAAGGTGTGGTGGGCTACTGTGGTGTGCCTGATACCTGCTCCTTGTCCCAGGGAGGGGGACTATTGGGCATTCTCACAGGGATGCGGATGCTTGCATGTGTAAATTTGGCTTAAGATGATAGTAAAGTCAGGACCAAGCTTTTGTGCTTACGAAACCTTTCTAGGGCCTATCTTAACATCTTCAGTGTTATGCTTTAGTTAAGCTACGCTAGC